TTGAAAGAATATATTTTAAAAATGATATGATTCAACCTCAGACCCTTTTGAATGTAGCGGATAACAGCGGGGCTCGGGAATTGATGTGTATTCGAATCATAGGAGCTAGCAATCGTCGATATGCTCATATCGGTGACGTTATTGTTGCTGTGATCAAAGAAGCAGTACCAAATATGCCACTATCAAGATCAGAGGTGGTCAGAGCTGTAATTGTACGTACTTGTAAAGAACTCAAACGTGATAACGGTATGATAATACGATATGATGACAATGCTGCAGTTGTCGTTGACCAAGAAGGAAATCCCAAAGGAACTCGAGTTTTTGGTGCAATTGCCCGGGAATTGAGACAGTTAAATTTTACTAAAATAGTTTCATTAGCTCCGGAGGTATTGTAAGGTCTTATAAAATAAGATAAGACCATCATATGTTTTAAGTTAAGATATTTGAAAAAAAAGATTAATAAGTAGAAGTAGATTCATCATTTTTAGGAGATTGTGTCTCACGCATATGCCTTTAATAATTTCAATTCATAAAAAAGTAAAAAAAAAAAAAAAAGAAAAACACGTTGATTATATCAAAATTGGGGAGCACCAAAAATTTTAATTCACCATGGGTAGGGATACTATTGCTGACATAATAACCTCTATACGAAATGCTGATATGGATAGAAAAAGGGTGGTTCGAATAGCATCTACTAATATCACCGAAAATATTGTTAAAATACTTTTACGAGAGGGGTTTATCGAAAACGTGAGAAAACATAAAGAAACCAAAAAAGCTTTTTTGGTTTTAACCCTACGGCATAGAAGGAATAGTAAAAATAGAAATTTTTTAAATTTAAAACGGATCAGTCGGCCCGGTCTCCGAATCTATTCGAACTACCAACGAATTCCTAGAATTTTAGGTGGGATGGGAATTGTAATTCTTTCTACTTCTAGAGGTATAATGACAGACCGAGAGGCTCGACTAGAAAGAATTGGTGGAGAAGTTTTGTGTTATATATGGTAATCTTTCTAATATACGAATTGGGTCCGAAACTTCTGATTTGTGAAAATAAAAAGAAAAGGGGCGGGTTATCTAATATTGTTCCTCCTCCATCAGTTGATACTTCAAGGAGGCTTTACCTGGAATGAAAGAACAAAAATGGATTCATGAAGGTTTAATTACTGAATCCCTTCCCAACGGTATGTTCCGGATTCGCTTAGATAATCAAGATATGATTCTAGGTTATGTTTCAGGAAAGATCCGACGTAGTTTTATACGGATACTGCCAGGCGATAGAGTCAAAATTGAAGTAAGTCGTTATGATTCAACCAAAGGACGTATAATTTATCGACTTCGCACTAAGGATTCGAAAGATTAGGTGTTTTTATCAACTTCAACATGCCCTTCGTGGGAATATGATTCGAGATTAAAAATTTAAAGAAACCCTTTTTTTTAAGTATATTGAGAATTAAAATGAGGAATGCCAAATATGAAAATACGAGCTTCTGTTCGGAAAATTTGTGAAAAATGTCGACTAATACGTAGGCGGGGACGAATTATAGTAATTTGTTCTAACCCAAGACATAAACAAAGACAAGGATAATCAGACTTGTTAAAACACCCGATGTAAAAGTAAAATTTTGACACGAAATGGATATATCCATATATCTCTGACTCATATTTATGAGATGAAAAAATATGGCAAAAGCTATACCGAGAATTGGTTCACGTAAGAATGGACGTGTTGGGTCACGTAAGAATACACGGAGAATACCAAAGGGGGTTATTCATGTTCAAGCAAGTTTCAATAATACTATTGTGACTGTTACAGATGTACGGGGTCGAGTGGTTTCTTGGTCCTCCGCTGGTGCTTGTGGATTCAAGGGTACAAGAAGAGGGACGCCCTTTGCTGCTCAAACCGCAGCAGGAAACGCTATTCGTACAGTAGTGGATCAAGGTATGCAACGAGCAGAAGTCATGATAAAAGGACCTGGTCTCGGAAGAGACGCGGCATTACGCGCTATTCGCAGAAGTGGTATACTATTAACATTTGTGCGGGATGTAACCCCTATGCCACATAATGGCTGTAGACCTCCAAAAAAACGACGTGTGTAGAAATAAAAATTTAAGATATTTCAAGGTAAACAAGAGAAAAAAATGATTCAATGATTTGATCAAATAATAAAATATTCTTATGGTTCGAGAGAAAATAACAGTATCTACTCGTACACTACAATGGAAGTGTGTTGAATCAAAAGAAGACAATAAGCGTCTTTGTTATGGACGCTTTATTCTGTCTCCACTTATGAAAGGTCAAGCTGACACAATAGGCATTGCGATGCGAAGAGCTTTACTTGGAGAAATAGAAGGAACATGTATCACACGTGCAAAATCTGAGAAAATACCACACGAGTATTCTACCTTAGCAGGTATTCAAGAATCGGTACATGACATTTTAATGAATTTGAAAGAAATTGTATTAAGAAGTAATCTATATGGAACTTGCGACGCGTCT